GTTAATGTAGCTTATCCTATAAAGCAAGGCACTGAAAATGCCTAGATGAGTAATTCTTACTCCATAAACACAAAGGTTTGGTCCTGGCCTTTTTATTAGTTGTTAGCAAAATTATACATGCAAGAGTCATCAAACCTGTGAGAATGCCCTCCAAGTCACACCTTTGACCCAGAGGAGCGGGTATCAAGCACACTATTAAAGCTCATGACACCTTGCTTAGCCACACCCCCACGGGATACAGCAGTAATTAAAATTAAGCAATAAACGAAAGTTTGACTAAGTTATGCAACAATCCAGGGTTGGTAAATCTCGTGCCAGCCACCGCGGTCATACGATTAACCCTAACTAATAAAACCCGGCGTAAAGAGTGTTAAAAGAAGCATTAAAATAAGATTAAGTTTTACCCAGGTCGTAAAAAACTACAGGTAAAAACAAACTCAAACACGAAAGTTATCTTACTACTCCTAGACACACTAAAGCTAAGGCACAAACTGGGATTAGATACCCCATTATGCTTAGCCATAAACATAAACATTTTACAACAAAAATGTTCGCCAGAGAACTACTAGCAACCGCTTAAAACTCAAAGGACTTGGCGGTGCTTTAAACCCACCTAGAGGAGCCTGTTCTATAATCGATAAACCCCGATAAACCTCACCACTTCTTGCTAATTCAGTCTATATACCGCCATCTTCAGCAAACCCTAATAAGGAAAAAAAGTAAGCACAAACACCCCCTCCCCATAAAAACGTTAGGTCAAGGTGTAGCTAATGAAGTGGGAAGAAATGGGCTACATTTTCTTATACAAGAAAACCAACAGTAATCTTTTTGAAACCTAAAGATTTAAGGAGGATTTAGCAGTAAATTAAGAATAGAGAGCTTAATTGAATCAGGCCATGAAGCACGCACACACCGCCCGTCACCCTCCTCAAATATTCACTCAAATTTACACTTAAATTACAACCAATATAAGAGGAGACAAGTCGTAACAAGGTAAGCATACTGGAAAGTGTGCTTGGACAAACAAAGTGTAGCTTAAAACAAAGCATCCGGCCTACACCCGGAAGATTTCAAATATCATGACCACTTTGAACTAAGCCTAGCCCAACACACCTAACACATATCTTCCATGTTACTAATACTATAAAACCTAAAAATAAAACATTTACAAGTTTAAAGTATAGGAGATAGAAATTTACAAAGGCGCTATAGAGATAGTACCGCAAGGGAAAGATGAAAGAAGAACAAAACTAATAGTACAAAACAGCATAGATTACACCTACTACCTTTTGCATAATGAATTAACTAGAATATTTTGGCAAAAAGAATTGTAGTCAAACCCCCCGAAACCAAACGAGCTACTTCTGAACAGCTGTAAGAGCGAACTCGTCTATGTAGCAAAATAGTGAGATGATTTAGAAGTAGAGGTGAAAAGCCTATCGAGCTTGGAGATAGCTGGTTATCCAAACAAGAATTTTAGTTCAACTTTAAATTTTCCTAAAAAACTCATAATTTCACTGAAAGTTTAAATGTTAATTTAAGGAGGGACAGCTCCTTAAGTAAGGATACATCCTTGAACAGAGAATAAACAATTTAACTACCATAGTAGGCCTAAAAGCAGCCATCAATTAAGAAAGCGTTCAAGCTCAACAAACCACTTATATCTTATCCCAAAAAGCCAGTATCACTTCCTGTTAAACAATTGGATCAATCTATTATCAAATAGAAGAAATAATGTTAATATTAGTAACAAGAATTTATTCTCCTTGCACAAGCTTAGATAAACTCAACCAAATTAACAACCTTATAATAAAACTACTAATTAATTATATTATATTGTAAATAATTGTTAACCCAACTCAGGTGTGCATAAAGGAAAGACTAAAATAAGCAAAAGGAACTCGGCAAACACAAATCCCGCCTGTTTACCAAAAACATCACCTCTAGCATATCAAGTATTAGAGGCACTGCCTGCCCGGTGACTTTTTAGTTTAACGGCCGCGGTATCCTGACCGTGCAAAGGTAGCATAATCACTTGTTCTTTAAATAAGGACTAGTATGAACGGCTCGACGAGGATTTAACTGTCTCTTGCTTATAGTCTGTGAAATTGACCTTCTCGTGAAGAGGCGAGAATAAAAAAATAAGACGAGAAGACCCTATGGAGCTTAAATTTACTAACCCATTATTATTTAACCAAATCTAATAGAAGTAAACACATAAGCCATGGGTTAGCAATTTTGGTTGGGGTGACCTCGGAGTAAAACAAAACCTCCGAATGATTTTAACCTAGACTCCATAAGTCAAAGTTTCTAATCATAAATTGACCCAGAACATATCTGATCAACGGACCAAGTTACCCTAGGGATAACAGCGCAATCCTATTCAAGAGTTCATATCGACAATAGGGTTTACGACCTCGATGTTGGATCAGGACACCCAAATGGTGCAACCGCTATTAAAGGTTCGTTTGTTCAACGATTAAAGTCCTACGTGATCTGAGTTCAGACCGGAGCAATCCAGGTCGGTTTCTATCTATTAAAAATTTCTCCCAGTACGAAAGGACAAGAGAAATAAGGCCAATAAAAAATTTACGCCTTAATAGTAAAAGAATGATATCATATCAACTCACCAACTATTAACTACAACTACCCGAGAGAAGGGTTTGTTAAGGTGGCAGAGCCCGGTAATTGCATAAAACTTAAAACTTTATAATCAGAGGTTCAACTCCTCTCCTTAACACTTATGTATATAATTAACTTCCTCCTATTGATTATCCCTATTCTCCTAGCTATAGCTTTCCTAACTCTAATAGAACGAAAAATACTCGGGTATATGCAACTACGTAAAGGACCAAATATTGTAGGCCCATACGGAATTTTACAACCAATAGCGGACGCTCTAAAACTATTCATTAAAGAACCCCTATATCCCTCAACATCATCCACCCTTTTATTTACCATCGCACCATCCCTAGCCCTAACACTCGCGCTATCAATATGAATCCCTATGCCTATACCCCATCCCCTTATCAACATAAACCTAGGAGCCCTATTCATTCTAGCTACATCAAGCCTTGCCGTATATTCTATTTTATGGTCTGGCTGAGCTTCAAATTCTAAATACGCCCTATTCGGAGCACTACGAGCTGTAGCTCAAACTATCTCTTACGAAGTAACCCTAGCCATTATCTTACTATCCATTTTAATTCTAAATGGCTCATTCACACTCTCAACCCTAATATATACCCAAAAAAATACTTGATTAATCCTACCCACCTGACCTTTAGCCATAATATGATTTGTATCCACCCTAGCAGAAACAAATCGAGCTCCCTTCGACCTAACCGAAGGCGAATCAGAACTTGTCTCAGGGTTTAACGTTGAATATGCTGCAGGCCCATTCGCACTATTTTTTATAGCCGAATACATAAATATCCTAATAATAAATGCCCTGACAACAATTATCTTCCTCAACACAACACCAATTTCTTCAAACCCAGAAATCCACTCAACAAACTTTATAATTAAAACATTAATTCTAACAGCCTTATTCTTATGAATCCGAGCTTCCTACCCACGATTCCGTTACGACCAATTAATACACCTTTTATGAAAAAACTTCTTACCTTTAACTCTAGCCTTATGCATATGACACATCTCAATACCTATTTTCATATGCAGCATCCCTCCGCACTCAATATAGAAATATGTCTGAAAAAGAATTACTTTGATAGAGTAAAGCATAGAGGTTCAAGCCCTCTTATTTCTAGAAAAATAGGAATTGAACCTAACCTGAAGAACTCAAAATTCTTTGTGCTACCACTACACTAATTTCTACCAGTAAGGTCAGCTAAAAAAGCTATCGGGCCCATACCCCGAAAATGTTGGTTTAAACCCTTCCCGTACTAATAAATACCATAATAACAACCATTATCTATTCTACTCTTATTATAGGAACACTAGTTACCCTAATCAGCTCTCACTGACTACTAATATGAATTGGCCTAGAAATAAGCATACTAGCCATTATCCCTATTTTAATAAACAAATCCAACCCCCGATCAACAGAAGCCGCTACAAAATACTTCCTCATACAAGCAACCGCATCAATAATCCTACTCCTATCTATTATATTAACCATAATATGCTCAGGCCAATGATCAATCTTCTACTCTGACAACCTAACCATTTCATTAATCCTTACCACATCTTTAATTATAAAATTAGGACTTGCCCCCTTCCATTTCTGAGTGGCAGAAGTAACACAAGGGACATCCCTGCTAACAGGCATAATCCTACTAACATGACAAAAAATCGCACCCCTATCAATCTTACTCCAAAACTTCCCAACAATTAATCAACCCCTAATTCTCACCTCAGCAGTCTTATCAACACTGCTAGGAGGATGAGGGGGACTTAACCAAACTCAACTACGAAAAATCCTAGCATTCTCATCAATCGCCCACATGGGATGAATATTAGCAGTATTACATTACAACCCATCAGCATCATTATTAAACTTAATAATCTATATCATGCTTACTATTTCAACATTCTCTACTCTACACATCAATAATAACTTAACCACATTAACACTGTCCCATGTATGAAGCACCGCCCCACCAGTAATCATCATCATCCTAATAAACCTATTATCCCTTGGAGGCCTACCACCTCTAACAGGATTCGCCCCAAAATGAATTATTATCCAAGAGATAGTGAAAAACAACAATATCATAATCTCCACTTTCATAGCAATCACAGCCCTACTCAACCTATACTTTTACATACGACTAACTTACTCAACAACTTTAACACTATTCCCATCCACTAGTAATACAAAAACCAAATGACATTTCCACAATAACAAAAACACAATTATACTACCCCCTCTTATCACCTTATCAACCCTTTCCCTTCCCATAACACCTCTACTAATAATCTTGAATTAGGAGATTAGGTTAACAAGACCGAGAGCCTTCAAAGCCCTAAGCAAATATATTATTATTTATCTCCTGTTAAGAGTTGCAAGACTATATACTCACATCGACTGAGTGCAAATCAGACACTTTAATTAAGCTAAACCCTTTCTAGATTGATGGGATCCTAACCCATGAAAATTTAGTTAACAGCTAAATACCCTAATCAACTGGCTTCAACCTACTCTCCCGCCCTTTCGGAGAAAAAAAGGAGGGCGGGAGAAGCCCCGGCAGGATTGAAGCTGCTCCTTTGAATTTGCAATTCAATATGATTAATCACCTCAGAGCTGTGGTAAAAAAAGGGGTACAACCTTTATCTTTAGATTTACAGTCTAATGCTTAAATTCAGCCATTTTACCTCTACCTATGTTTATTAACCGGTGATTATTCTCTACAAATCACAAAGATATTGGTACCTTATATCTTCTATTTGGCGCATGGGCCGGAATAGTAGGCACCGCCTTGAGCCTACTAATTCGAGCAGAATTAGGTCAACCTGGAGCTTTACTAGGTGATGATCAAATTTACAATGTAATTGTAACAGCTCATGCATTTGTAATAATTTTCTTCATAGTCATGCCAATTATAATCGGGGGTTTTGGCAATTGATTAGTGCCACTTATAATTGGAGGCTCTGACATAACATTCCCACGAATAAACAATATAAGCTTCTGGTTATTACCCCCATCGTTTCTTTTACTACTTGCTTCATCAATAGTAAAAGCTGGGGCTGGGACAGGGTGAACAGTATACCCCCCACTAGCTGGGAACCTAGCACATGGAGGAGCTTCTGTCGATCTAACAATTTTCTCATTGCACTTAGCAGGGGTGTCTTCAATTTTAGGAGCGATTAATGGGATTACGACTATGATTAATATAAAACCTCCAGCCATTATACAATATCAAACTCCTTTATGTGTTTGATCAGTATTAATTACAGCTGTCCTACTTCTACTCTCATTAACTGTCTTAGCAGCTGGAATTACAATGTTACTAACTGACCGTAACTTAAACACCACTTTCTTCGACCCTGCGGGAGGAGGAGATCCCATTCTATATCAACACTTATTTTGATTCTTCGGTCACCCCGAAGTATATATTTTAATTTTACCTGGATTTGGTATAATCTCACATATCGTAACATATTATTCAGGAAAAAAAGAGCCTTTTGGTTACATAGGAATAGTATGAGCTATAATATCAATTGGGTTCCTAGGATTTATTGTATGAGCCCATCACATGTTTACAGTAGGGATAGACGTTGACACACGAGCATACTTTACATCAGCTACAATAATCATCGCTATTCCTACAGGGGTAAAAGTATTTAGTTGATTGGCTACCCTACACGGAGGAAATATTAAATGATCACCCGCTATATTATGAGCCCTAGGGTTTATTTTCTTATTTACGGTAGGAGGCTTAACAGGAATTGTACTAGCCAACTCTTCATTAGATATTGTTCTACATGACACATACTACGTCGTCGCACACTTTCATTATGTATTATCTATAGGTGCTGTGTTCGCTATTATAGGCGGCTTCGTGCATTGATTCCCTTTATTCACAGGTTACACTTTAGATTCAGCATGAGCTAAAATTCATTTCTTTATCATGTTTACAGGAGTAAACATTACTTTCTTCCCTCAACATTTCTTAGGCCTATCGGGAATACCACGTCGATACTCTGATTACCCAAACGCCTATACATTCTGAAACACAGTTTCATCTATAGGCTCTTTCATCTCATTAACAGCTGTTATAGTTATAATTTTCATAGTTTGAGAAGCATTTGCCTCTAAACGAGAAGTCTTAACAACCGAACTAACTTCAATCAACCTAGAATGACTCCACGGATGCCCTCCACCATACCACACATTTGAAGAACCTACATACATCAAAACTTTCTAATCAAGAAAGGAAGGAATCGAACCCCCTAAGACTAGTTTCAAGCCAGCCCCATAACCACTATGACTTTCTTAACAGCAATAGATATTAGTAAAATAATTACATAACTTTGTCAAAGTTAAATTACTGGTTTAACTCCTGTATATCTTTCATGGCCTACCCTTACCAACTAGGTTTTCAAGATGCTACCTCCCCGATTATGGAAGAGTTGCTTCATTTCCACGATCATACACTAATAATTGTATTTCTAATTAGCACTTTGGTATTATATCTTATTTCCCTAATATTAACCACAAAGCTCACTCACACAAGCACTATAGATGCCCAAGAAGTTGAAACTATTTGAACCATTCTACCAGCCATCATTCTAATCCTAATCGCACTCCCATCGCTACGAATTCTATATATAATAGACGAAGTCAATAACCCTATACTAACAGTAAAAACTATAGGTCATCAGTGATACTGAAGTTATGAATATACCGATTACGAAGAACTAAATTTTGACTCTTACATAATCCCTACAACAGATTTAAAACCAGGAGATCTTCGACTCCTAGAAGTCGACAATCGAATTGTTCTTCCAATAGAAATACCAGTTCGTATGCTCATCTCTTCAGAAGATGTCCTACACTCATGAGCTGTCCCATCACTAGGTCTAAAAACAGATGCCATTCCAGGACGGCTAAACCAAACGATCCTAACATCATCTCGCCCTGGATTATTTTATGGCCAATGCTCAGAAATTTGCGGCTCCAACCACAGCTTCATACCTATTGTAATCGAAATAGTCCCTTTAAAAACATTTGAAAATTGATGCTCCTCAATGTTATAAGACATTATGAAGCTATTAGCGTTAACCTTTTAAGTTAAAGAATGAGAGCTCATACTCTCCATAATGAAATGCCACAACTAGATACATCCACATGATTTATTACTATTTTATCAATAATCATTACATTATTTATTTTATTCCAAACTAACACATCAACACACTTATTCTTCATTAACCCTCAACAATCTCACTCAATAGCAACAAAACAAAAAACACCATGAGAAAAAAAATGAACGAAAATTTATTCGCCTCTTTTATCACACCAACAATACTAGGGTTTCCCATTGTAATTCTCATTATTATATTTCCTGCAATACTATTCCCTAACCCTAAGCGACTAATTAACAACCGAATAATCGCTCTCCAACAATGATTAATCAAACTAATTCTAAAACAAATAATATCAATACATACCCCTAAGGGACGAACTTGATCCCTAATATTAATTTCACTGATCCTATTTATTGGGACAACCAATCTATTAGGACTACTACCACACTCTTTCACTCCAACAACCCAACTATCCATAAACCTAGGCATAGCAATCCCTCTTTGAGCAGGGGCTGTGATTTTAGGATTTCGACATAAAACAAAAATATCCTTAGCCCATTTCCTCCCCCAAGGCACACCCATTCTCCTAATCCCAATACTAATCGTAATTGAAACAATTAGCTTATTCATTCAGCCCATAGCTCTAGCAGTCCGTTTAACTGCCAACATTACCGCTGGTCATTTACTAATACACCTTATTGGAGGAGCAACTTCCGTACTACTCATAATTAGCCCCCCAGCAGCTCTAATAACATTCATTATCTTACTTCTATTAACTATCCTTGAATTTGCTGTAGCATTAATTCAAGCTTACGTATTTACTTTACTAGTTAGCCTTTACCTACACGATAATACTTAATGACCCATCAAACACATGCATACCACATAGTTAACCCAAGCCCTTGACCTCTTACAGGAGCACTATCAGCCCTTCTACTAACTTCAGGCATAATTATATGATTCCACTTCAACTCAACAACCCTACTCACATTAAGTATAATAACTAATCTCATAACCATATACCAATGATGACGAGACGTAGTACGGGAGGGAACATACCAAGGCCACCACACACCCATCGTACAAAAAGGCCTACGTTATGGCATAATTTTATTCATTGTCTCTGAAGTCTTCTTTTTCTCAGGTTTCTTTTGAGCTTTTTATCACTCTAGCTTAGCACCTACACCAGAACTAGGAGGGTATTGACCCCCTACAGGAATTAACCCTTTAAACCCATTAGAAGTGCCACTACTAAACACATCTGTATTACTAGCTTCAGGCGTTTCAATTACCTGAGCCCACCATAGCTTAATAGAAGGTAACCGAAAACAAATAATACAAGCTCTTACAATCACTATTATTTTAGGAGCATATTTCACCTTGCTTCAAGTATCCGAATATTTCGAAGCCCCTTTCACCATCTCTGACGGAATTTATGGTTCAACCTTTTTCGTTGCAACAGGATTTCACGGACTACACGTTATCATCGGATCAACATTCCTAATAGCATGTCTACTACGCCAACTTTACTACCACTTCACCTCTAAACACCACTTCGGATTTGAGGCTGCAGCCTGATACTGACACTTCGTAGATGTTGTATGATTGTTCCTTTACGTCTCTATTTATTGATGAGGCTCATACTTTCTTAGTATAATTAGTACTGCTGACTTCCAATTAGCAAGTTCCGTATAACAATGGAAGAAAGTAATAAATATTATTATATCACTCATGACCAACTTTATACTTACCCTACTCCTTATTACCATTGCATTCTGACTCCCCCAACTTAATACTTATACAGAAAAAGCTAGTCCATATGAATGTGGTTTTGACCCTACAGAAATCACACGACTCCCTTTCTCTATAAAATTCTTTCTTATCGCCATTACCTTTCTATTATTCGATCTAGAAATTGCCCTACTATTACCCTTACCCTGAGCACTCCAAACCCCTAGCCTTAACACAACAACATGAGTTTCCATTTGCCTAATTCTAATTCTCTCTTTAGGTTTGACCTATGAATGATTACAAAAAGGATTAGAGTGAACCGAATATGGTAATTAGTTTAATAAAAACAAATGATTTCGGCTCATTAAATTATGTTAATTACATAATTACCAAAATGACTTCAATCCTATTCAACATTACCACAGCCTTTATTATTTCTTTTATGGGTATTATAATCTACCGATCCCATATAATATCATCCTTATTGTGCCTAGAAGGGATAATACTATCTATATTTATCCTAGGTGCAGCAGTCATATTAAACTTTCATTATACCTTGGCTTTTTCTACACCTGTGATATTATTAGTGTTTGCTGCTTGTGAAGCAGCAGTAGGGCTAGCATTACTAGTAATAATCTCAAATACGTACGGAATTGATTATGTTCAAAACTTAAATTTACTACAATGCTAAAAATTATCATACCAACAATCATACTTATCCCCACCGTCTGATTATCTAAACCTTCCTCCATATGAATCAACACAACATCATACAGTATATTAATTGCACTAATTAGCCTGAGCTATCTTAATAATACAGACGTGATCGGCACAAATCACTCACTAGTGTTAACATCTGACTTCCTATCTTCTCCTTTACTAATCCTAACAACATGACTATTGCCTCTAATAATTATTGCAAGCCAACATCATCTAAAAAATGAAACTGAGGCACGTAAAAAAACCTATATCTCCCTTTTAGTTTCTTTACAACTATTCCTCATTCTAACATTCTCAGCAACAGAAATAATCATATTTTACATTTTATTTGAAACAACCCTAATTCCTACATTAATTATTATTACACGCTGAGGAAATCAAACAGAACGAATAAATGCTGGATTATATTTCCTTTTCTATACTCTTATTGGGTCTCTCCCTCTACTTGTCACCTTAATTTATCTTCAAAACCAAATAGGGACCTTAAATTTCCTATTATTTAATTATTATAAACCAATATCTGACTTCACCTGATCTAATAGCTTAATCTGACTAGCATGCACTATAGCATTCATAATTAAATTACCATTATACGGCCTTCACCTATGACTCCCTAAAGCACACGTTGAAGCTCCTATTGCTGGATCTATAGTACTTGCTGCTATCTTGCTAAAACTAGGCGGATATGGTTTAATACGAATCCTTCAACTTCTAGAACCTCTAACAAACAGCATAGCATACCCTTTCCTTCTTCTCTCATTATGAGGAATAATTATAACTAGTTCAATCTGCCTTCGCCAAACAGACTTAAAATCCCTTATCGCATACTCCTCTGTTAGTCACATAGCACTTGTAATCGTCGCTATTTTAATCCAAACCCCCTGAAGCCTTATAGGAGCAACCTCTTTAATAATCGCCCACGGCCTCACGTCCTCCTTGTTATTTTGCCTAGCCAACTCCAACTATGAACGAGTACATAGCCGAACCCTACTCTTAACACGAGGATTACAAATACTATTCCCACTTATAGGCACATGATGAATTATTGCCACTCTAACAAATCTTGCCTTACCTCCCTCTATTAACCTGTTCGGAGAATTACTAATCGTAATATCAACTTTCTCATGATGCAATCTTACAATTATTCTTACCGGCTTAAATATCCTCATCACAGCCTTATACTCGCTCTATATATTAATCTCAACACAACGAGGAAAACTACCCTATCACATTCATAATATACCCTCAACATTTACACGAGAAAATATCTTGATAAGCCTTCATATTATCCCATTACTACTACTTACATTAAACCCCAAAATCGTCCTAGGGAACCTGTATTGTAATTATAGTTTAACTAAAACATTAGATTGTGAATCTAATAATAGAAGAATAGAAACTTCTTATTTACCCCCCCCCCCGAGAAAGATTGATGGAACTGCTAACTCCACACCCCCATAATTAATACTTATGGCTTTCTCGACTTTTATAGGATAGAAGTATTCCGTTGGCCTTAGGAGTCAAAAAATTGGTGCAACTCCAAATAAAAGTAATCAACCTATTTAATTCTTCATTCATCATAACCCTAATAATCTTGTTATTCCCTATCATTACACCTCTAACTAATATTTATAAAAAACCACTATATCCTCATTACGTCAAAAAAATCATCTCCGTAGCTTTCCTCCTAAGCTTAATTCCAACCCTTTCCTTATTTTATTCAAACCATGAAGCCATAGTATGCAATTGAAATTGATTAAATATCCATTCCTTCCACCTAAATATTAACCTCAAATTAGACTATTTTTCCATTCTCTTTATATCAGTTGCCTTATTTGTCACATGATCTATCATGGAATTTTCACTCTGATACATACACTCCGACCCTAACATAGATAAATTTTTTAAATACTTACTTCTATTTTTAATCACTATAATAATCCTTGTTACAGCTAACAACTTATTCCAACTTTTCATTGGCTGAGAAGGTGTGGGTATTATATCATTTTTATTAATCGGGTGATGGTACGGGCGATCAGATGCTAATACAGCAGCAATACAAGCAGTATTATATAATCGCATCGGCGATATTGGTTTCATCTTATCTATAACATGATTCCTTCTCCACTCAAATTCATGGGATTTACAACAAATCTTCATTACCCAAGAAAAAACTAACATTATCCCTATACTCGGGCTATTACTTGCAGCTACTGGAAAATCAGCACAATTTGGACTACACCCTTGACTCCCATCCGCTATAGAGGGGCCCACACCTGTATCTGCTTTACTCCATTCAAGTACTATAGTCGTAGCAGGCATTTTCTTATTAATCCGCTTTTACCCTATATTACACAACAATCAACCTTTTCAAACATTATGCCTATGCCTAGGAGCACTAACTACCCTATTCACAGCTATTTGTGCATTAACACAAAATGACATTAAAAAAATCGTAGCATTCTCCACTTCAAGTCAATTAGGTTTAATAATAGTAACTATTGGTATCAACCAACCACACCTCGCATTCCTCCATATTTGTACCCACGCATTTTTCAAAGCTATGCTCTTCTTATGTTCAGGATCAATTATCCACAACCTAAATGACGAACAAGACATTCGAAAAATAGGTGGACTACACAAAATCCTACCAATCACATCTTCCTCCCTTATAATTGGTAGCTTAGCCCTAACAGGAATCCCTTTCCTCACAGGATTTTACTCTAAAGATCTTATCATCGAGTCCGCAACCACGTCGTATACAAACGCCTGAGCCCTAGTTATTACCTTAATTGCCACATCCCTAACTGCTGTCTATAGCACACGAATCATCTTCTTCGCATTACTCAACAACCCTCGATTTAACTTCTCCCTTAGCATAAACGAAAATGATCCCTCAATAATTAACCCTATTAAACGATTAGCTATTGGCAGCATTTTAGCCGGTTTCTTTATATCCCACAACATTCCCATCACAAATACTCCTCAAATAACTATACCCTTATATGTAAAATTTGCAGCAATCTTAACTACAATTCTAGGATTCATTATTGCCCTAGAACTGAATATAATAACTAAAAACCTAAAATCCCATTACTCTACTAAACTAACTAATTTCTCAAATATATTAGGTTATTTCCCATCTCTAATCCATCGAATACCCCCCTATATCAACCTTTCAATAAGCCAAAACTTAGCCTCCCTAATAATTGATTCAATCTGACTTGAAAAATCTCTACCCAAAAGCATTTCCCAAACACCATCTATTGCATCAATNACTACTTCCACTCAAANAGGNTTACCAAAATTCTATTTCCTATCCTTCAAAACCTTCTTAATATCTATTACATTAACCTTCATCCTTTTATTCTAATTACCACGAGTGATCTCAAGAACAATAAAAATACCAGCAAATAAAGACCACCCAGCCACAAACATTAGCCAACAATTATAACTATAAATAGCAGCTACACCAGCAGGATCTTCACTCAAAAATCCTATATCCCCTCCCTCAGCATCATAAATAACTCATTCACCTATACCATAATAGTCAATTAACAATTCAATATGCTCATACTCCACTCATCAATATATTCCCACAAGTTCAGACAAAAACCCTAAAAACAATGTTCCTCAAATAATAATATTAGATACTCAAGTCTCAGGATAATGCTCTATAGCTATCGCTGTTGTATAAGCAAATACCACTATCATCCCCCCTAAATAAACTAAAAATACAACTAACCCTAAAAACGACCCACCATAACTTAAAATAATAGCACACCCAACTCCACCACTAATAACCAATGCTAGCCCTCCATAAATAGGTGAAGGCTTAACAGAAAAACTAATAAATCCTATAACAAACATAATACTAAGAATATACATAATATTTAAAATCATAATTCCCACATGGAATTTAACCATGACCAATGATATGAAAAACCACCGTTGTACTTCAACTATAAGAATAGACTAATGACCAACCTCCGAAAATCCCACCCCCTAATCAAAATTATTAACCACTCATTCATCGATCTACCTGCCCCCTCAAATATCTCAGCATGATGAAATTTTGGCTCCTTATTAGGTGTATGCCTGATACTACAAATTATTACAGGACTATTCCTAGCAATACACTATACAGCCGACACAACCACAGCCTTTTCTTCAGTTACCCACATCTGCCGAGACGTAAATTACGGATGATTAATTCGCTATCTTCACGCTAATGGGGCATCCATATTCTTCATTTTCCTCTACCTCCATATTGGCCGAGGTATTTACTACGGCTCATTCACCTTTATAGAAACCTGAAACATCGGAGTTCTCCTTCTATTTGCAGTTATAGCTACAGCATTCATAGGTTACGTCCTACCATGAGGACAAATATCTTTCTGAGGGGCTACAGTAATTACAAACCTACTATCAGCAATCCCTTACATTGGCCCTACCTTGGTAGAATGAATCTGAGGAGGTTTCTCAGTTGATAAAGCCACACTAACCCGATTCTTCGCTTTCCATTTTATCCTGCCTTTCATTATTACCGCAATAGTAATAATCCACTTACTATTCCTTCACGAAACAGGCTCTAATAACCCATCAGGACTAAATTCAGACTCAGACAAAATCCCATTTCACCCTTACTATACAATTAAAGACATTCTAGGCCTACTATTCATAATTCTCACACTAATAACATTAGTCTTATTCTCACCAGACCTTCTAGGAGACCCAGACAACTACACCCCTGCTAACCCTCTCAATACTCCTCCCCATATTACACCAGAGTGATATTTTCTATTCGGATATGCTATCCTACGTTCAATCCCCAATAAATTAGGAGGAGTATTAGCCTTAGTTTTCTCTATTCTAATCTTAATATTATTTCCCGCCCTCCACCTATCTAAACAACGCAGCATAACCTTCCGTCCTTTAAGTCAATGTCTCCTATGAATCCTAGTAGCTAACCTAATTATTCTCACATGAATTGGAGGTCAGCCAGTTGAATACCCCTTCATTACAATCGGACAACTCGCCTCAGTAATTTACTTTTCCATCATTTTAATCTTCATACCAGCCACAAGTTTAATAGAAAACAAACTCCTCAAATGAAGAGCCTTAGTAGTATAAAAATTACACTGGTTTTGTAAACCAAAAATGAGAGTTAATTCTCCTAAGACATCCAACTCAAGAAAGAGACAATCCGTCTCACCATCAGCACCCAAAACTGAAGTTCTAATTAAACTATTTCTTGAACATACTTTTCATATAATGCTAGCTTATGTACATCGTGCATTAATGCATGCCCCCATTAATATAATGTCCCAGTACATATAATGTATTAAAGTACATAGACCATACTATGTTTAATCAACATAATAACCCCAGCCCCATGCATATAAGCCAGTACTATAAACCTAAGACGTACATAAGACATTAAACCTAATTTCCAAATCAAAACCATAGCAATACGAATATTGTACTCCTTTAGTATCTAATAATCTTACATAAGACATTGGTTTCGTGATCAGACTTAGCGCATTCAGTTAAATCAGTCCTTGTCAATACGTCTATCCCTCTACATTAGGGGTATCTTTATCAGCATCCTCCGAGAAACCATCAACCCGCCAGGCAGGTGTCACCCTCCTCGCTCCGGGCCCATAAATCGTGGGGGTAGCTATACTGAAACTTTAACAGACATCTGGTTCTTTCTTCAGGGCCATAAAATTCAAACTGGCTCATTCGTTCCTCTTAAATAAGACATCACGATGGTAACAGGCCTACTGGCGAGAAACCAGCAACACTTCCACCAAAGACAACTGGTAACTATTTAATTTTAGGGATGCTGTGACTCAGCATAGCCGTCAAGGCATGGTCGCAATCAAATTAATTGTAGCTGGACTTGATAGTCAGTTCCCTTAGCCCGCATAATAAAAATCAAGAGGTGCATACTTTTAATGCTAGAAGGACATAGGATAAATTTCACCCACACACACGTTCACACACGTTCACACGCATGTACACGCATGTACACACACGTTCACACGCATGTACACGCATGTACACACGCATGTACACGCATGTACACACGCATGTACACGCATGTGCACACGCATGTACACACGCATGTACACGCATGTACACGCATGTACACGCATGTACACGCATGTACACACGCATGTACACACGCATGTACACACGCATGTACACGCATGTACACACGCATGTACACGCATGTACACGCATGTACACACGCATGTACACGCATGTACACGCATGTACACACACGTACACACACACACGTACACACACGCACGCATTAATTACCAATAAGTATCTTTTAACAAACCCCCCTTACCCCCCGTAAAATATATATATCTATTACATGGGCAAATAACCCATGCACCGTACCTACCATCTTGCCAAACCCCAAAAACAAGAAAATAGATACAAAATATTATAATTTTACGCCATATTCCCAAATCTCATAGGGTGAAATTATAATATTTATACCCTCATGTCAGTACAACATTACATTTTTTTTTCTTTTTTCCACCCCTACAACCACTTTTCTATTTAATCCATTCTCCCTTGTATCTCTAAACAACCTTCCATTCTATGAATTTAACCTTAAAA